CAAAAATTAGTATTATTTCGGCACAAGAAAAGGAAATTTCCACATCCCTTTCTTGTGTCGAAGACTAGAAAGACAAATAGAATAATACCCCCTAGAATCCTTTGTTTTCCCCTCATTTAGCCTTTGCTTTTTCCCTTACTTATCTTATGCTTAGTATCTAATCGAATTTGATCTATTAGAATAGAAAAGCTATTGATACGTTCTATGACAATTAAATCTGACAATAGTGATATAATCACACCACTCCAATTTGGATTAAAATTAAAAAAAAAACAAAAGAAAGGATAAAGTCAAATAATCTTCTTACCAATATATACTATGACTAGTAATGCGCTATGACTAGTAATGCGGTACAAGTAATTCCCAAAATCTGGTATAACTGGTATAAAAGGTATAAAAAAATAGAAATAAAAGCAAAAGGCTTTTCACAATTTTTTTTTAATCATACATAATTGCCAACAAAAATTTTGATTTTGTTCTTTTTAAGAATTAAGAACTTGATGTTGATAAATCCACAGATCTAGAAATTCATTTCGGACAATTGAACCTTCTCAAATTGTTTCTTTTTAAGAACTAAAAAGATTTGTGCCAAAATAACGGATGCCAAGAAGAACAAAAGGCCTTGGACACGCAATGAATCTTGAAGTACTATTTCCGCATCCCCCTGACCAAATCCACCCACATTAGGATTACTCGTTAATGGTTGATCGAGTTTGATAGATTCGCCTTCTGAAACAAGAAGTTCTGGGCCTGGAGGTATAATATCAATCACTTGACGCCCCTCTGATGCATCTGTTATGGTTATTTCGTACCCCCCTTTTTCTTTTCGTATGACTTTGCTTACTATACCTGCTGCTGTAGCATTATAAACTGTATTGTTACTCTTGCTACCGTCGGGATAAATCTGACCCCTTCCCCGGTTTCCGCCTACGTATATGGGATATTTTAAAAAGTGAACCTCTTTCTTAGTAGCGGGGTCCGGAGAAAGAATAGGAAAAGTGATTTCACTATATTTCTGACCAGGAACAGGACCTATCACAAGAATATTTTTTTTAGTGGGGCGATAGCTCTGAAAAGACAAATTGCCTATCTTTTCTTTCATCTCTGGCGAAATACGATCGGGAGGGGCTAGTTCAAACCCCTCGGGTAAAATAAGAACAGCCCCTACATTCAAAGTCCCCTTTTTACCATTAGCAAGAACTTGTTTCAGTTGCATATCATAAGGAATTCGAACAATTGCTTCAAATACAGTATCCGGAAGTACCGCCTGTGGAACCTCAATACCCACGGGCTTATTAGCTAAATGACAATTGGCACATACAATACGGCCAGTTGCTTCGCGTGGATTTTCATAACCCTGTTGTGCAAAAATAGGATATGCGTTTGAAATGGATGCTCGAGTTATTATATATATCATGAGCGATGCGGAAATAGAGCGAGTAATCTCTTCCTTTATCCAAGAAAAGGTCTTTCTAGTTTGCATGGTCAATGGTTGATCTCGAAAATTTCTACAATAAATTTAGGTGGGTTGCTAGTATAGTTCCCTATCCACGATTCTGCTATTTACTGAAATATTTTTACTAAAATATAGCTAAAATATAGGAAGAATCCAAATCTCTTGGATGTATAAAAAAAAGTGTATAAAAAAAGGAAGATTTTGAATGTTTTGCTTATGTACAAAATAACAAACATTCTAATTGGATCGGCAGATCATTTTTCAGTCATTCATTGAATGATAAATCACTACAAGTGACGGAGATACACGATTTAAATAACGGAAGATCCAATATTTAAAAATTGTATCGATAATTACCGGAAAAGTAGAAATAAGGCCAGATATAATTTGATCATTATGAGCAAATCCAAAATCTTTATAGACAGAGCCAATCATTAATTCCCAACCGTGCGGCGAATGGAATCCTATACATAAATCGGTTAATAAAAGAATAAAAAAAGCTTTTATTGTGTCGCTTAAGTTATGTAGGAATTCTTGAACCCAAGAATTAAGAATAATAAGTTTTTCATTACCTAGAATAGAATAACCACTTAGAAGAACGAAACAAATTATATTTGTCGAGAAGTGCAAAATTGTATGGATACGATCCTCGTTGTACATCTTGATCAATTGGATCGTTTCTGTGTGGATTCCGATACGAAACTTTTGTAGCTCTTTTTCCGGGGATTCCTTTATCATTTCGTCCAAGAGGAAGAGTTCTTCTAATTCTATGAATTTTTTTAGAATACTCTTTTCTTGAATATTATTTAAAAAAGTTTCGGATTTACTAATATTCCACCAATTAATAACCCAAGATTCCAGACTTTTATTAAATGAAAAAGAGATCCACCAGGGCAAAAATACCAAAAATACTATAGATGTAAGATATAGAAGGGGAATGAATGATTTTTTTTCCATTTTTTCGTCTGTGAATTTTTAATGAGCCCGCCTCGTTCGTCGACTCTATACGATCTACTATTTCTGTCAAGTATAAGTTCTATTACAAGGCTTCGAACCTATAATATAATCTATTCCCTGTTTTTTATTTGTGAGTCAGTAGTTAGTCCTTGAATTTAGAAAAAATACAGAAATAGCCTAAGAAGGGGTACACGAATGAAGAAAAAAAATATTGTTTCCGATATCTCAATTTGCTTCGAATTTAAGCAAATCCCTCTTTTTGTTTTGATGAATGCCCGCAAGAGTCACTTCAAATTCGAATTTCGAGATGAAAGAATTCTTTTCTATCAAAATATCAAATAATTCGAAAAAAAAAAAGAACTCTTGGCTCTTTCCTCCTGCTAAAAAAATGTTCATTCTTCAGTTCATTTCAAAATACTTCAATTGGGACACGCAAGAAATAGGCCAATTCAGCTGCTTTTTGCTCAATTTCTCGTGGAGTCAAATTCTCATCAGTACGAGTCAAAGGAATGGCCCCCTGGCCTCTGATTTCCATATAAAGGGCACGCCGGGCATAAATATCCTCTTTAACTTCTATTCTGATAGACTGAATATCTTTCATAAAGAATTGAAGTAAGATGCGCCGCTTTTTTCCAGGAAATCCCCAACGAAAAATACACACTATTCTTTCTTTTCTATCGAATCGATCATAACCACTACCTACATTCCACGAAATTGTGCACCACAAATAAAAGCTAATAAATAGACCGGCGACCCCATAGAAAAACATCACAATCCCTTGTGGAAAAAAAATTATTTGCTGAGACGGAAATAAAAATATCAAATTTCTACCAAGATAACTGGAAATTCCAACCAATAAAAACCCCAATGAACCTAAAAAAAGTATAAAGGCCCAGCAGAAATTACTTAGTTTTCGAGATCCCGCTATAAGTTCTATCCATATACATTCTGATCGCCAACTCATACTAGATCCAGTTGCATTTTATTGGAAGTGGAAGACTCACCCAAATGAATTTAACTGTACTTTTTCCGAAGTAACTTTCATCAACTCGCACTATTCTGATGTGAATCTTTAAGCGGAATTCATCGAATTTATTAGATCGAAAATAATGGGAGCCCCTCCATATGATTCCCTAACTACATATATAGATATATTGGCTTTGCATTTATTTCAGGCATCTGACCCAATTTCATTTTTTTTTTCAAATAGCCCATTTACTCATATAGTACTCATATATCATATTTACGCCTACATAATGCATAAGCTTCATTGACGTTTGAAGGAAGCCGCGTGTTATACCATATTATACTAAATAGATATTTGTGTCATGATCCAAGTCTAAGTCTTGAAAAAAATAAGATGAACCCATCGGATCTAAAAAATCTTGTTTTTTTGAACGGGAAGAGATAAAGAAGCCATTGCAATTGCCGGAAATACTAAGCCCACTAAAGGCACAAAAATAGAGGGTAAGTTGTTGAAAATTGTCATAGAATGGGAACCTCGATTTAATACTTGTACCTGTTATTTTAGTTATATTAATCTTTTTATCTGTTATTGTTATATTATATTGTTATTGTTAGAAAGATATCTTATACTCATTATAATTTGTATATAATTATACTAAGTATATCTAAGTGAGTATATATAATAAAGTGCAAGGAGTGTAGAACTACCTAAACGGACTTATTCATTTTTCTACATGAAATAGATGTATAATAAACACCTCTTTGTTATTCTTCTTTTATTATCTTTTTTTTGTCTTATAACTTTAATTTTTTATAACTTTAATAAAAATAAAGAGTTTCTTCGGCTTATAAATTCCCGAAAAATTCATTATAATCCGATCCAGCAATCGGGATTTTTAGTAAAAAGGGTGCATTATCGGGAGATATATATAGAAATATGCAAGACTCTATATTTTCTATACATATATTTTCTATACATAAGTAAGAAAAGAGCATGAAATTCGTTTTATTTATTATTTATCTTGCCCAATTTAATTTCGCGGAAGAAAGACCTCGCTCTTTTTTTTTGTTGATAGAGCTTTCTTAATTAGTAATCAGGAATATCGGTAAAAAAAATTATCTGTATGATTCTTTCTACAATTGACTCTTATGTCATATGTCACCAAAAAAATCCATTCTTCAGATTTTTTCTTTGATTCCGATAAATAAATACTTGTTCACCAGAAATAAAATAAAATAATTTAACTAATTTAATTAACTATTAACTTAAGGCTATACTTGATTTATGATTCAAGGGAAAGAAAGCGTGGAGCTGAAATAACTCATTCAGAACGCCTTTTAAAGGATTACGTGGTACAATTGGATCAAATAAACCCTTATGAAATAAAAATTCGGCCGCTTGTGAACCTTCTGGTACTATCTTATTCAATGTTTGTTCAATTACTCTTTTACCTGCAAATGCAATGTAGGCGTTGGGTTCAGCAATAATGATATCTCCCAACATACCAAAACTAGCTGTCACTCCACCAGTCGTAGGAGAGGTAAGGATTGATACATAAAATAACTTTTTATTCAATTGATAATGATATAAAGCAGAAGATATTTTAGCCATTTGCATTAA